TTGCGGTGGTTATGTTCTACTAATCATAAGGATATTGGTACTTTGTATTTGTTATTAGCTTTGTGGTCTGGTTTGGTTGGGTTGGCTTTGAGTCTGTTAATTCGAGCTGAATTAGGTCAACCAGGGAGATTGTTGGGAGATGATCAGCTGTATAATGTTATTGTTACGGCGCATGCTTTTATGATAATTTTTTTTCTAGTTATACCTATAATAATTGGGGGGTTTGGAAATTGGCTTATTCCACTAATGATTGGTGCTCCTGATATAGCTTTTCCTCGGTTGAATAATTTAAGATTTTGATTGCTTGTGCCAGCTTTGTTTTTATTATTAAGGTCATCTTTAGTAGAGAGAGGTGTTGGGACTGGCTGGACGGTTTATCCTCCCTTGTCTGGAAATGTTGCTCATTCTGGGGCTTCGGTTGATTTGGCTATTTTTTCTCTACATCTTGCCGGTGCTTCTTCTATTTTAGGGGCTATTAATTTTATTTCAACTGTAGGCAATATGCGATCTCCTGGTTTGGTCGCTGAGCGGATTCCTTTGTTTGTTTGAGCTGTGACTGTAACTGCTGTTTTGTTGGTTGCTGCTTTACCTGTTTTAGCAGGTGCTATTACGATGCTTCTTACTGATCGTAATTTAAATACTTCATTTTTTGACCCTACTGGAGGGGGTGACCCTATTCTATACATACATTTGTTTTGATTTTTTGGTCATCCTGAAGTTTATATTTTAATCCTGCCTGGTTTTGGTATGATTTCGCATATTGTAATGCATTACGCGGGGAAGAAACAAGTTTTTGGGTATTTAGGGATGGTTTATGCTATTGTCTCTATTGGAGTCTTGGGGTTTATTGTTTGGGCTCATCATATATTCACTGTATGAATAGATGTGGACACACGAGCTTATTTTACTGCTGCTACTATGATTATTGCTGTTCCTACTGGTATTAAAGTATTTAGATGATTGGCTACCATTCACGGATTTGTTAATAAGACTGAGCCTCCTATTATGTGGGCTTTAGGTTTTATTTTCTTGTTTACTGTTGGGGGGTTGACAGGTATTGTTCTCTCTAATTCTTCTCTAGATATTGTGTTGCACGATACTTATTATGTAGTGGCTCATTTTCACTATGTTTTAAGGATAGGGGCTGTTTTTGCTTTATTCAGAGCTTTTAGATACTGGTATCCTTTGATTTCTGGTGTGACTTTTCATGTTGTTTGGAGTAAGGTTCACTTTATTTTAATGTTTGTTGGGGTTAATATAACTTTTTTTCCTCAGCATTTCTTGGGTTTAGCGGGTATGCCTCGTCGGTATTCTGATTACCCAGATAGTTTTGCCAAGTGAAATGTAGTTTCTTCTTGAGGTTCTCTAGTTTCTTTTGTTTCTGTGTTGCTTTTTATGTTTATGTTGTTTGAGTCTTTTGTTTCTCAGCGATCTGTTGTTTGGGGGAGAGCTTTGAGTACTTCTTTTGAGTGACAAGATAATGTTTTTCCTGCATCCTTTCACTCTAATAGTCAAGTAGTTAAGGTTGTGCTATCTTAGCAAGGTTTAGTGTTGTAGAATTTATTAAATGTTACGTAATCCTTTTCATTTAGTAGAGTTTAGTCCGTGGCCTTTTACCGCTGCGGGTGGAGCGTTGTTTTTGACTGTTGGACTAGTTAGATGGTTTCATGGGAAAGGTATGTTTCTGATGTTGATTGGTGTTTTGGTGATTTTATTGACTATGCTACAGTGGTGGCGTGATGTTATCCGTGAGGGTACTTATCAAGGTTATCATACTAGTTGAGTTAGTATAAATCTTCGATGGGGGATAGTGTTGTTTATTTTTTCTGAGGTTTGTTTCTTTTTTGCGTTTTTTTGAAGGTTTTTTCATAGGAGACTTGTTCCTACAATAGAGTTAGGTTGTGTTTGGCCTCCTGTTGGAATTATGCCATTAAATCCTTTTAAAGTTCCTTTGCTAAATACTGCTGTACTGTTAGGCTCAGGGGTTAGTGTTACTTGGGCTCATCATGGGTTGATGGTTGGAAGTCGTGAAGAGGCTTTATACGGGTTATTGTTGACTGTGTCTTTGGGGGTGTATTTTACTATTCTTCAGTGGGGGGAGTACCAAGAAGCTTCTTTTAGGGTTGCTGATAGAGTTTACGGATCTACTTTTTTTGTAATGACCGGATTTCATGGATTTCATGTTTTAATTGGGAGGATTTTTTTAATTGTTTGTACAGTTCGGTGTTATCTTCATCATTTTTCTGTTAGGCATCATTTTGGGTTTGAGGCTGCTGCATGATATTGGCATTTTGTGGATGTGGTGTGAATTTTCTTGTATTTGTGTATTTATTGATGGGGCTCTTAAGTAGGTAGAGTTTGAATTAGGATTTTAATGTTAATAGATATTTTTTCTTCTCTAGATGCTGGAGTGTATACTAATTTTAGTTTTATAGGCTTTATTTGGTTGACTGGGTTTTTTGGGTTATTTATCGTTTTGGTAGGAGTATGGGTTGGAATTTCCGGTGTTAGTGTTATATTTTTTGCTGTAATGAATGTAGTTTTGGACTTAGTAAAGAGCTGTTCTGGTAAGTTCTTTGGTGGTTTTGCGTTAGGGCAAGTTTCTCTGTTTAGCATAATTTTTGTTTTAAATATTTCTGGTATAGTTCCTAATGTGTTTAGTCCGACTAGTCATTTGTCTTTAACTATTGTACTAGCAGGAATGGTTTGGTTTTGTTTGGTTTTTAGAGGTTGAGTATATTCTTGAAAGAGAAGTGCTGGTCATTTAGTTCCTATGGGGAGACCCTTAGGTTTGATTCCTCTTTTAGTATTAATTGAAAGGGTTAGTATTTTGATTCGTCCAATTACTTTGGGAGTTCGGTTGGCTGCAAATATTACAATGGGTCATCTCATGCTTCATGTAATTGGTGAGTATGTAGTAAGGTTTTTTTATGGAGTTTCTTTTTCTGGAATTTTGTTGGGTAGTTTAGTAATGTGGGGTTATGTAATTTTTGAATTTGCTGTTAGATTTTTACAGGCATATGTTTTTGTGTTGTTAGTTGGGTTGTACTCTTCTGATCATCCTATGAAACATTAATATAGGTAATTAGTGCGGCTTAAAGAATTAGTTAATAGATAATGTGAGTTTGTCAGACTCAAGTTACCTTTGTGGTATTCTTTTATGCCTCAATTGAGACCTATATCTTGGTTTATAGTTATTGGAATTTTTTTAACTTGTTTGATTTGCTTTGCGGTAATGATGTGATGAGTGATTGAAAGTAAATATGTTGTTAAGCGTGTAAAAGATAATAAACCTGCGATTAAAAAAAAGCAAATGAAGTGGGGTTTTAACAAAATATTTTTAAAATAAGTGTGGTTTTTTCCTGTTGTGGGTGTGGGGGCTATTGGCATTTTGGTGGGTGGGGTGTGTCTAATATCCCAACGAAAGAGTCTTTTTGGGGCTTTGCTGAGAATGGAGATTTTTACTTTAGGTATTTATGTTATAATTTTTGGTTTAGTTTATTCTCAAGGTTGACTTAGAAGTGTATGTTTAATTTTTTTAGCTTTTGGGGTTTGTGAGGCTGCATTAGGATTAAGTGTTTTGGTTTCTTTGGTTCGTAGCAGTGGGAGTGATTACGTAGGCGGATTAATCTTAGGTCATTTTTAGTTTAGGGATTATTGGGTTTTTGTTGGCTTTAATGAGTAGACTGGGGCATATTGTTTTTTGATGGAGAGTTTTATGGGGCTTTATTGTAATATACTTGTTGAGTTTAAGTTTGTGGTATAGCTCTGCTGGTTTAGGAAGATGTTGGGGAGAATCTTTGGTTGTTGATAATTTTTCCTCGTGTCTTGTGTCTTTGACTATTTTAATTTCTAGTCTTAGAATATTAGCTAGGGTTCGTGATGTGCATAAACTAAACAACAAATGTGTTGAGTTTATTTCTTATATTTTATTACTAACTATGGTACTTGTTTTTTGTTTTAGGGTTAGATCTTTGTTGAATTTTTATATTATGTTTGAGTTTAGCCTTATTCCTATTTTACTTGTAATTTTAGGGTGAGGTTATCAACCGGAGCGGTTGCAAGCCGGAAAATACATATTGTTATATACGGTTAGGGCTTCTCTTCCTCTTTTGATTTTAATTGTTATTATTTTAGTGAAGAGCGGGTCTGTTTTTTGGGGATGAAAATTTTTTAGGTTTGAGTGAAGTTGGTTAGCCACTCTTTGTGCTTGTTTAGCTTTTTTAGTAAAATTGCCAATTTATGGTTTTCATTTGTGGTTACCTAAGGCTCATGTTGAAGCACCTGTTGCTGGGTCTATGATTTTGGCTGGTGTTTTACTAAAGCTTGGGGGTTATGGTTTAATCCGATTTTTTTATACGTTAAGTTTTTTTACTCCTTTAGCTGTTTCTATTATTTTTTGTCTTGGATTGGTGGGTGGGGTTGTTGCTAGAATAGTTTGCTTTTCTCAGAACGATGTAAAAGCTTTGGTGGCTTATTCTTCAGTTGGTCATATAAGGTTGGTCATAGGGGGTATTTACTCTAATACGGATTGAGGGTGACTAGGTTGCTTGTTGATAATAGTTTCTCATGGCCTATGCTCTTCTGGGATGTTTTTTTTAGCTAGTGAGACTTATAAGTGTTATAGTACTCGAAGTTTATTTTTGGTAAAGGGTGGGTTGATTATTGTTCCTGGGGTTGCTTTGTGTTGGTTTTTAATATGTGCTATTAACATAGCTGCTCCCCCTTCTTTAAATCTTTGGGGTGAGTTAATACTTGGAATTTCTATTTTAAGGTATTCTGTTGTGTTTGCCTTACTTACGGGAATTATAACTTTTTTAAGGGGACTTTACTCATGGTATTTATATTCAATCACACAACACGGGCAATACCCATTTTGGGTGCGAGGCGTGGTTTTAATCGAAGAATTTTTAATTTATATTATTAGATTCGTATTAGTTTTTTTGTTAGGGAGAGCTGGTCTATTTTTGATGTTATTCAGCTAATAAGTATATAACAAAATTCTTATTTTGATTATAAAAAGCTAAAAAAATGGGCGTAGTGCTCCTATTTTTGGTTTGCAAATTTTAACTCTGGCCACTAAGGTAAATAAGAGTATACAGGCTAGTAAGATTACACAGGTAATTCCGTTTTCTATGTACAAAAATCTTAGGGTTTGGACTTTGTCATTGATTCTGGATATTATATCTGCATTGGTTTGGTAATTAAAGGAAAGTTTTGAATTTTTAAAACTAATTAAAATGAGAAGGGTGAGCGTTGCGGGTATTAATGGGTTATTAATGGAAAAAGTTATATTCGGAGAAAGAGATGCAATATATGCAAATATTACTAATATTCCACCAATAAAGATAAAAAATAGTATGTAGGAGTATCAAGGGCTGATTGAAGCAATCAAAACACAATTAAGGAAAGCTAGTAAAAGGACTATAATCCCTAAGGATAGTGGATGTATTGGTAAAGTTATTGATAGTATTATATACATTCATGAAGTTGAGATAATGGCTAATGTAATAACTTATAACTTAAGTTATAGTTATGCTGACCGGTTTTGGTCTTTCTACTTGGAAGGTAATTGTACTTAATATACTATCAGCATTACTTTATAAAGCTAGTAGTAATGGCCTTAAGGCCATTAAAATGGCTAGCCTTAGGGGGAGAAACGATTTTCAGGCTATGGCCATTAAAAGATCATAGCGATATCGAGGTAAGGTTGCTCGTGTTCACAAAAAAACAATGGCCACTGGGATGGAAATTAATAAGGTACCTGTTAGTATACAAGAGGTTATGAGTCTTATTATCAAAATATTTCTGTATTCTGCTATAAATAAGAAAGCAAACCCTGCTCCACCAAATTCAATGTTGAATCCTGAGACTAACTCTGATTCTCCCTCTGCAAAATCAAAGGGGGCTCGATTTGTTTCTGCAAGAATCACTACTAGCCATATAATTCTTAAAGGTAAAAATAGTAATAAAGTTATTATAGATGTATTAGTTAAGCGAAGCCTGACAATGTCTATTTCTATTGTTAGAAACAAGTAAAAAATAATAATGAGTGTTATAGTAACTTCGTATGAAATTGTTTGGGCTATAGCTCGAATAGCTCCTAGTAAAGCATACTTAGAGTTAGATGATCATCCTGCTATGAGTGTAGTGTAAACTGTTAATGAAGAAATACATAAAAATAATAGTATTCCTAGTGTAAGTTGAGAAGACAATATAAAAGAAGGAAATAGTTGCCATATACTAAGAGCCAAGATGAGTATGACTGTTGGGGTGAGAATGAATGGGAAATAGTTAGATGATGTGGGGGTAATCCACTCTTTTACAAAGAGTTTTAAAGCGTCTGCTAATGGTTGTGGAATTCCAATGATTCCTAGTTTGTTGGGGCCTTTTCGAATCTGGAAGTACCCTAAAGCTTTTCGTTCTAGTAGGGTAAAAAATGCTACACCAAGTAAAATTAGTAAGTATGTGATAAAAGTAGAAATTAGATGTTGGGTTATTAGAAAGGGAAGTAATCCTTCATGGTCAGAGCTTAAATCTGAAGCACTTTTCTGCCACCTTACTTCAAAAAGGGTTAGAGCCTTTTACTCGGTGTAAACGAATGGTAATTTATATACTACTTTTTGATAAGCATCAGGGGGATAGCCCATATTTTACCTCATCAGAGTAATCCGTTCTTCCGGCGTAATGCCAAGTTGGATGTCTTGACTAATGTTTTGGTAAAGTTGCAGTTTACAGTAATTTTATATACTACAAGACAGTTTGATAGGTAATTGAGAGCGGAATTTTTAATTCCTTCTAATGATCCAAATTCATTTGTGTTTTAGTTCCACCAGCTCTCAATTTAGATTAAAATAATTAGTTTATAGAAAAATTTTAAAAAAGTTATTAACTTATTTAAAAACAGTGGGGGGGGGGACTTAAGCAGTATTTCCAATTAAACATAAAAATTAATAGGGATAGAAATTAAGACGAGTTTTATTAGTAAATTTTAAGGTATAGATTTATGTGGTTAATTGTTGGTAGTTAACTTTTCAAGAAGGGTTTCTTGCTATATGAGTGAAAAATAAAAAAAAATTGAAAGTCCCCTTGTTATGCTCTGTTTTTCTTTTTTGAATTTCAGTTTTTTTGTGGGTATTTGGGGTTTATGTGGTTGGTTCTGCAAGGAACAGTTATAATAGTGGAGTGACAGTTTTTTAGGTTATGTAGTAAAGATTGAAGAGTACCTATCATTATTGATCATGTAAGCATCCTTTTTTCATGTTTTGTTTGTTTAATTTCTAGTTCTGTGTCTTTGTTTAGAGTGTCCTATATAGAAGGTGAAGTTTTTATGCGACGATTTATATTATTAATTATAGCTTTTGTAGGTTCTATGAATTTACTAATCTTTGTTCCTAGCTTAATTACTATTCTTTTAGGGTGGGATGGTTTAGGAATTGTGTCCTTTGCTTTAGTTATTTACTACCAGAATAAAAAGTCTTTGGCCGCTGGTATGTTAACTGTATTGGCTAATCGAATTGGGGATGCTTTGTTAATTTTAGGTATTTGTTTCTTGGTAAATTGAGGGGAGTGGCGTATTGGGTACGGTATAACAGGTAGTTTTAGCTTGGTAATTTGTTTTTTGGTTGTTATCGGGGCGATAACAAAAAGTGCTCAAATCCCATTTTCGGCTTGATTACCAGCGGCAATGGCTGCTCCTACCCCCGTTTCTGCTTTGGTGCATTCATCAACTTTAGTGACAGCTGGTGTTTATTTGGTTATTCGGTTTTACAGGACTTTAGTCGAAACGCAGGAGGTTTTGTGGTTTTTGAGGAAGATTGGGGCGTTAACTTTGTTAATGGCTGGTCTTAGAGCTTGTTTTGAGACTGATCTAAAGAAAATCATTGCCTTGTCAACTTTAAGGCAGTTGGGTCTTATAATGTTTACTGTTGGGGTTGGGTTTCCTATTATTGCTGTTTTTCATCTTTTCACTCATGCCTTGTTTAAGGCTTTATTATTTTTGTGTGCTGGTTCCATTATTCATTCTACTTTAGATACTCAGGATGGTCGAATTTTGGGAAGTCTTAATTACTTATTACCTTTTAGAAGTAGGTGTTTGGTGCTTAGAAGTGTAGCTTTATGCGGGATACCTTTTTTAAGTGGTTTTTACTCTAAGGATTTAATTTTAGAAGGAACTTTCAGTGGATTTAGTGGTGTATTAGAGGTATTTGTTATACTGATGGGGGCTGGGTTGAGTTTGGTTTATAGCCTACGGATTGTACTAATGGGAGTTTTTGGGCAAAATTATGGTAGTACACTTTTAGTTTATGGGGTTGAAAGTGGATACATGGTAGTTTCTATTCTTGTGCTATCTATTGGCGCAATTATGGGCGGTTGATTGTTACAGAGAGTTTGGGTAAGTGTTAATGGTTTTAGTTTGGTAGGTGTTTCTGGTAAAATGATTATTATAGTTGTTACGTTTTTGGGGTTATTATACAGACTAGTCAATTTCTTTTTAGTCAAGAGTTTGAAAAAGAAATCATTTGGTAAATTGGGTCGATTTTTATCTAGAATATGGTTTATGAACTTAGTATCTGGAAGGTTTTTAGCAGGAATTGGTTTAAAGTGGGGTAAACTTATACATTTACATCTAGATATAGGGTGAATGGAAATTTTGGGAGGACAAGGTGTTTTTAAGGTCTTGGAAGATGGGATTAGCTTATCGTACCTTACTCAAAAAGGGAGGTTATTAGTTTATACTCGTATTTTTTTAATTCTTTTAGTTGTTTTTTTAGGTGGTATTTTGCTTATATAAAGTTGTGTATATATATTTATATATTTACGGTATGATGATATTGGATAAAGACTATGTCATTTTAACATTTTCAGTGTTATGTTTTAGTAAAATTAAACTATTTTTCCTTATTAATTGTCTTGATGGAAGACAATGAAATCTCATAATTTTGAGACAATTGGAGATATTAAGAAATATGAAAAGTATAGGGCAGAAAAAGTTTGACCGATTCAAATGAAGGGGTCTTCTACTGGTTGTTTACCAATTCAGGTGAGTACCATAAAGATGCTAAAAAATAATCAAAAAAAAATTTGATTTGTTGGATAGAAGTAATTAGAACGCATTTTACTTTGGTGTAGAATAGGCATAAAAACTAATACCAAAATTGATATAACTAGCGCAATGACCCCGCCTAGCTTATTGGGAATAGATCGGAGAATTGCATAGGCAAATAAAAAGTACCATTCAGGTTGAATATGTACTGGCGTACTAAGTGGGTTGGCCGGAATGTAATTTTCTGGGTCTGTTAGTAAGTTGGGTGAAAACAAGCAAATGTAGGATAAAAATATGACGAGTAGGGCAAATCCTACTACGTCTTTTACCGTATAATATACGTGAAATGGAATTAAATTAACGTTTGAAGAAACTCCTAACGGATTATTGGACCCAGTTTCATGAAGAAACAATAAGTGAATAATTATAAAAGCTATAATAGCAAACGGGAGAACGAAATGAAGTACAAAAAATCGTCTTAGAGTTGCGTTTCTAACTGAAAATCCTCCTCACAATCAGTAGACTAAGGTTTTGCCAATATAGGGGATTGCTGAAAGAAGGTTAGTAATAACAGTAGCCCCTCAAAATGATATTTGGCCCCATGGTAGTACATAACCTAGAAAAGCAGTTGCTATAGTTAAAAAGAGTAAAATGATACCAATATTTCAAGTTTCTTTAGCCAAATAAGATCCGTAGTACATTCCACGACCTGTGTGTAGGTAGATACATACGAAAAAAAATGAGGCTCCGTTTGCGTGTACAGTGCGTATTAGCCATCCGTAATTAACATCACGTGAAATATGGGAAACGGAATAGAAGGCAAGATCTACGTTTGAGGTATAGTGTATGGCTAGAAAAAGCCCTGTGACAATTTGTGTTATTAAGCATAAGCCTAGTAAAGACCCAAAGTTTCATCATACAGACAAATTAACTGGTGCTGGAAGGTCATACAGAGAATTGTTTAATACTTTTACAAGAGGGTGAGTTTTTCGTATGGGAAATTTGATTCAGAAAATTAGCACAACTAAATCTAAAACTCCCAAAGTTTTTGTTTTTATAAACTATTTTCTGTAAATAAGGCAGGTGAATTCTCACTTTCTATTAGGTAACAACTAATTGCTATGGTTTAGCTTCTCCCTTTAAAGTCTCTAGAATAGAAGGTAAGTGGTACACTTATTTATTGATCCTAAGTCAATGGTATTATTATACTAACCTCCTATTAGGGTTATTAACGATGTAGTTGTTTTATAAACGCTAAAATTGAGTGCGTCTTTTGAGGTCCTTTCGTACAATCAAGAAGGTTTTTTAAGTAAAGGAGATAGAAACCAACCTAGCTTGCTCCGGTCTGAACTCAGATCACGTAAGGGTATAATAGTCGAACAGACTATCCTGTCATAGCGGTTGCACTTATGTGGATATCCTTAAGCCAACATCGAGGTCGCAAACCCAACTTTCGATATGTACTCTTAAGTTGGATTACGCTGTTATCCCCGGGGTAACTTCTTTTTGGTCCTTAATAAATTTTTGATATTTTTTAAAAGGAATTGGAAGCTTTAGTGGTTCCAAGATTGCCCCAATCAAACCTTATAGACATTTAAGTTTGTAGACGTGAGTATAAGAAAAGGTAAAGTTCCGCGGGGTCTTTTCGTCTTCCTTTGCTATCTAAGTCTTTTCACTTAGATGAAAAATTCTTTTTATATACAAGGTACAGGTATTCCTAGTGTTGCCTTTCACTGGCCTCCAATTAAAAGGCTAATTATTACGCTACCTTAGCACGCTCACGCTAACGCGGCCGTTTAAAATTTCACTGGGCAGGCATTATCTTTTATTAACGGGTTCAAAAGACGATGTTTTTGGTAAACAGGCAGGGAATTGTTTTGCCGAGTTCTCTTTGTATAGTTTCAAGAAATAAGCTAATAAGATTCGTATTTTAAGGATTTTTAAGTAGTGTGTTATCTTTAATACTAATAGAATGCCTGTTCATTAATATAGGAGTTTATTATTAAGTTTCTTTAATTTTAAAATGTGGGTATATATATTTGACGTTTGAGGCGTTAACTAGAACGTTATTTGGTGGCTGCTTTTAAGCCTACTTGTGGGATTATGAAGTAAAATATTTTTGTTAGCCCACTGAGCTAATCCTCAGCAGGTTAAACTTTATAGAGTTTATAATTTGTATATTTTCTATAAGGCAGCACTTTGATGCTTTTAAAGAAAAACCAGCTATACGACTATATGAAAGGCTTGTTACTCCTACTAAAAGTTACTTTACCAATTATGAAACATTGGTTTTTAAGGTTTAGTAGCTCATAGTCATTCGGGATTTTAGGTTGCTAGGATTTTGTTGCTTCTCCATGATGCAAAAGGGATAAGGTATAATCATTTCTTAAAAAAGCTGTTTATGAGTACCCTTTCGGTTTATATTATAAGGTAAATTTTTTTAAAAATACTGTAATAAAATGAAGGTTTTCTTTATTATTTGTATAAAATATTAAAATTTGGCTTGTAAAGGGGTGAACCCGTAAAAAGAGCTACAATCTTTTGCCTATTCTCGGCCACTTTACTTAAACTTAGTTTTAAGCCCTGGAGAGATTTTCTTATTTTTGGTTTACAAGACCAACGCTGTATTAGCTTCTCAAGGCTATCCTGAAGTAAAATAACTGTAATCGAGTTAAAAGCTCGATGCCTAATATTCTCGGCCATCATGGATTTTTAATAGGGGCAATTTCCATTACCCCTACTGTGTTACGACTTATCCTACTTTCTTGTCGGAGTGACGGGCGATTTGTGCGCGCTTTAGTTCTTGTTCAGATTATTTTTATGTAAGGCTTAATCTTACTTTCAAGTCCTCCTTCATTAAAATTTCGAACTTTAAATTTGGTAGTGTATTTATTTGTATCCCATGGATCTGCTTTTCATTGGCTGTATGTCACCTGAATTTTTGGGTAGTTGTCCCGATTGCTTCCTTTTTTTTCTTCTTTGAGCAAGCATAAACGGCCATACACAAGCTGTGATACAAGAATAGCTAAGATTTTCGTGGATTATCGAATTAAGCCACAGGATCCCCTGATGAGGAGTAAAGCACCGCCACATTGTTTGAGGTTTAAGCTTTCGCTCGTAGTATTCTTTTTTGTGTTGAGCCACACAGTAGTCGGGTATCTAATCCGAGTTCTGAGGTCGTGGTTTGTTGAAGTAATTATTAAAGTGGTTGGGCAGGGTTTGGTTTTAATTAATTTTTTACATTAAAAGATAATCTTGCAACCATTATTTAAGAAAAATTGCTTCGCTTTGTTGAAATTAGCTTGGGATACTGGTATAACCGCGACTGCTGGCACCATCTTTTGCCATCCCTTTTACTTATTTTCTATGGCCTAGTTTCCTAGCTAATTATAAAATAAGACATTGGTGTTGTGAAGGATTATAAGTACTAAAGGATAATACTTGTTGGGTATATTTTTTGGTGAGTTTTAAAAACCAATAAATATGCCCATTTTCACAATGCGTGTGTGCTGCCATATGTAGTTTGATTAGTATAGCTAATTTTATACATCAATGAAATATTAAAAGCAATGGTATAAGAGTTATACCTGGTTATGGGCCGAAACCATAGTACTTTTAGTATATTGCTTGCAAATAAAGATTGATTTAGGATCATTTAAAGCTTTGAAGGCTATTAGTTTTTTTAACTTAAATCTTTAGAATTATATTTAGACAATAGTAGGAAGAGGGTTATCTATTTTTGGGTTATGAGCCCAACAGCTTGTCTTAGCTTATCCTACTTAAAAAAAGAACAAAATTAAGGATAGAGGAAGAATTTGTGATAGTAGGAATAAGATTGTTTGTCTTGAAGTTATTTGGGTTTTTGTTAAATGTGCTTTGTTAAAGCTTAAAAGTGTTGAGAAGGTTAAAGATAGATAGTATAGAAGGCTAAGTAGTGCTCCTAGAATTAAGCCAAAAATAACAACTATTTTTGCTTCTGTAAATATAATTACTAAAAGTTTTATGACGAAACCTATAAGTGGTGGTAATCCGGCTAGTGAGAGGATTATAATAGCTAAAATGAAGAATTTTCTTGGTTCTTTTGAGGAGAAAAATTGTTTGTAAGATTTTGTTTGTTCTTTGGATAAAAAAGAGTAGATCGAAATATTGATAAGAATGTATGTAGTAATGTAAGTAATGAGGATTATGTAGCCTCTTCTAACACTGGCTAATATTCATCCTGTGTGTGCAATTGAAGAGTATGTTAGTAAGGATCGAATATCTGTCTGATTGATCCCCCCAACACCTCCCCATAATGCTCTGATTATAGCGATTGGTATTATTGTTTTTAAGAGTGTAAAATTAAAAGATCTAATAGCTAAAATAGGGGCGATTTTTTGTCAAGTGAGTAGAATGAATGCAGGAATTAGTTCAAGGCTTGCTATTACTGGGGGAAACCAAAAATGAAAAGGGGCTACACCTAGTTTTAAACATATGGCAATTAGTATTAACACTTGTAGGTTATTAAAGTGCGAAGAGATAATTGCTGATGCAATAAAGATTGTTGACCCCAATGATTGAGGAATTAAATATTTTACTGCTGCTTCTGATTCTCTTGTGTTTTCTTTTAGAAATATAATTGGGATATAGCCAAGTATGTTAATTTCTAGGCCTATTCAAGTTGTTAGTCAATTGGATGAGGATGCTACTATACAAGTTCTTCTAATTATAAGAAAGATAAATAAAAGTTTATTGGGAGATTTCATTTATTGGTAAATTTTGCTGAGTATTAAGGTTAGTGTTGAGTATTATGATGTTATCCAGATTTTGTCAAGTCTGTTGTTGCTGTTCCGGCAGAAGCAGGGTAATCGTTTGTTCTTGGGTGTGACGATTGGTCATTTAAATCTATTGAACATAAAATTTGGTGGTGAGTATTTAGCCCCTTCGATGGAAGGGTTGTTGTAATGTTTTGATCTTGAATATAGAATAATAAGGACAGTAAACAGGAAAAAAGTTAAAAAGCTAAAAAATTTTTTTATTATTACTATACTCTTAGTTAAAGAGTTTGAAAGTATAGCTAAATACACCTAGTGTTCTTTTGACGTGAAAAGTCAATGTGCAAAACACTTAATTAGCTTTGATAAGAAAGGTGGAAGGAGTTAAACCTCTCTTTATGCGGTTAGAAGCCACATATTAGCTCGGCTACCTTTCAAGTATGGGTTGTAAAAGGATAAGTGAGTCGAACACTTTCTCTTTGATTTCAAGGCAAATATTCTCCGAGGTCCTTTATTTTAGTTCTAGAGTGATTTTCTCAATAGTTGAATGCAAATCAAATCTTTTTATTAAAGTATAGAACTATTGTATATCGAATGTAATTATTTATTTGTTTTTCCTTTTTTACAAATAAATAATTATTTTTAACTAAAAAGAAAGGTAAAGTAATGAATAGTTTAACTAAAACGATAGGTTGTGGTTCTATAGATGGGTTTATTTACCTTCATTAGTTTATTACAATTTGGTTTGTATGTGTTCTCCTTTATCAAGGTGATATGGAAAAAGTGATGTTTAGTATTTTGTTGGCTTTTTTATTGGGGATTATTTTGTTGTTTGTTGGTTTAGTGTTAGGGGCATCTTTTTATAGGGGTCGAGAGAAGACTAGTCCTTTTGAGTGTGGCTTTGACCCCATAGGCTCTTCTCGAGTTCCTTTTTCTTTGCGATTTTTTTTATTAGCTGTGATTTTTGTGGTATTTGATGTTGAAATTGTTTTGCTTTTTCCTTCTGTAATAGTGGTAGGTGGTTCTTGGATATCAATTGTTGGTTATTTTGCGTTGTTGGTTTTCTTGGTATTGTTATTGGGTGGAGTAATTCATGAGTGGCGTGAAGGTTCATTAGAGTGAGAAATATAGTTGATAATATTATTAAATGAGCTTTTGGGGTCAATTAGGGTTTCAAGATAGTTATAGTGGTTTAAGTTCTGAACTTATTTTTTTTCATGATCATGCTATGTTTGTTCTTGTATTAGTGTCTTCTTTTGTGGGTTATATGATAATTTGTTTACTAAAGAGTAGATTGTCTTCTCGATTCATTATGGAGGCGCAGGCTCTTGAGGCTGCTTGGACGGTGGTTCCTGGTTTATTATTATTAATTTTGGCTATTCCTTCTGTTCGCTTGTTATATTTATTGGATGAGGTTGGGGGGCCTTCGGTTAGAATAAAAGCTATTGGGCATCAATGGTATTGGGAGTATGAGTATGGGGATAGAAGAAATGTTATTAGGTTTGATTCCTATATAGTGAATGGTTTGGATGTTAGTGACGGTGGGTATCGTTTGTTAGAAGTTGATAATCGATGTGTGTTACCTTATGGCGTTGACAGACGTGTTTTAGTTAGATCTGCTGATGTAATTCATGCTTGAGCTCTTCCTTCTGTTGGGGTTAAGGCTGATGCTATTCCTGGTCGAATTAATCAGTTAGGTATTCATTTGAGGAGATCCGGTGTAATGTTTGGTCAATGCAGGGAAATTTGTGGTGTTAATCACTCGTTTATACCAATTAGAGTGGAGAGGGTTTCTCCTGAGGTTTTTTATCATTGATTGATAGGTTAAGGATGTTTGTTAATAGTATAAATT